AATAAAGCCCACGCTAAGCGCAAAGGTTCTGTGAGTTAAGAACCATTTGATCATCACTTCTCCAATTTCAATGAATGGATGTTATTAATAATTCAAAAAATATAAAGAAATGGGTGTCCGTTGACCAAATTTAGTCTGAAGGAAGAAAAAGCGTTTAATTTATAAAATACCTATTTGCATTTTTTTTTGAGTCCGGTCGCGGGGTCTGGCTGAATAGTAAGTATGAATCATAGTTCAAATATTTCTTTTCTTGATCTATTCTACAATATTCATATTCCGTGCTCCAGATACTAGAATAAATATCCGACGAGGTAGAATCATCTTGATAGAGATGACAGACTATTCTCTGTATTATCAATAGGATCAATTATAACAAGTCACACACTCATATTCCGGAAATACCGAAACAAAAAAATTCCACGGTCGAACTACCAGAATGAGAAATCTGAGTCTTAAGCGCATTTTTATTTTTTTATTGAAAAACTAGAACTAGGACTTTATAGTCCTCAGGAACCTAATTCATTGAAATTCCATCCAATAAAACGGATGAATTATAAATTTCCAAAATGATAGATAGAAATATCGCAAACAGAGCCATTGCGACCCCCATAAGTGGTGTAGTCCCCCAGCCCGGAGCTACTTTACCATATTCCGAATTCAATGGTTTCAATAAACTTCCTATATTAGTTTGTCTTGGCCTAGATTTAGAACTATCCTCAACGGTTTGTGTAGCCATAAATCTTATTTAATGATTGGTTAAGATCTGTTGACTTTGTATACCATTTGGTTGTAGTTGTAAATAAACGATCTTATCGTAGATCCATTGTGATCCTTAAATTATCTAGAAATGGAAACAGCAACCCTAGTCGCGATCTTCATATCTGGTTTACTTGTAAGCTTTACTGGGTACGCCTTATATACCGCTTTTGGGCAACCCTCTCAACAATTAAGAGATCCATTCGAAGAACACGGGGACTAATTGAAGTAATGAGCCTACCAATGGTAGGCTCATTACTTCAAATTAAGATGATCAAAAATCATTTTTTAGTCGGAACCTTAGGTGGTTCTCGAAAAAAGATAGCGAAAAAAATTATCCCCAAAGTCGAGACTAAGAGAAATGTATAAACCAATGCTTCCATAGATTTGATCGTGGTTTACAATTATAGCTTCCACACCTATTCATTTTGGATCATTTACTATAGTAAAGAAAGGGTAAAGAATTAAAGATGGTGATTCAATCAAGTCACGATTTTTCTGGTACCTTATGTAATCAAAATGTCATCAAATAAAAAAAGTGGAGACGAAAGATACCAGAGTAATATTTTATCAGACTACTTGTCTTCTTGTAGTTGGATCTCCAAGTTTTTGGAATGCTCCAAATTCTACTTGAGAATCCAAATCTGGATCAATACCAGCAAAAACATCTCTGAACAAGGTTCTAGCGCCATGCCAAATGTGTCCGAAAAAGAAGAGCAAAGCAAATGTAGCATGCCCAAAAGTGAACCAACCCCTTGGACTGCTCCGAAAAACACCATCGGATTTCAAAGTAGCTCGGTCTAATTCAAAAATTTCACCTAATTGGGCGCGTCTAGCATATTTTTTCACAGTAGCAGGATCACTATAACTGACTCCATTGAGTTCGCCACCATAGAACTCGACAGTTACACCTACTTGTTCGACACTATACTTGGATTCTGCCCTTCTAAAAGGAACATCGGCTCTCACAATTCCGTCTCCGTCTACCAAAACTACGGGGAATGTTTCAAAAAAAGTGGGCATACGACGTACAAAAAGCTCGCGGCCTTCTTTATCTCTAAAGATGGGGTGTCCTAACCATCCAACAGCTATTCCATCCCCGCTGTCCATTGAGCCGGCTCTGAATAATCCCCCTTTTGCCGGATTATTACCAATGTAATCATAAAAAGCTAATTTTTCGGGGATTTTAGACCAAGCTTCCGAAAAACTCAGATTTTCAGCTAGTCCTGTGCCAACTCTTCGATATATTTCTTGCTGGAAGTATCCCTGATCCCACTGATAACGAGTGGGGCCAAATAATTCGATTGGGGTAGTTGCTGAACCATACCACATAGTTCCAGCAACTACGAAAGCTGCGAAAAAAACAGCAGCGATACTGCTGGAAAGTACAGTTTCAATATTGCCCATACGTAATCCTTTGTATAGACGTTGAGGCGGACGGACACTAAGATGAAATAAACCCGCTAATATGCCCAATGTACCCGCTGCAATATGATGAGAGGCTATTCCTCCCGAAACAAAAGGATCAAAACCTTCTGCGCCCCACGCTGGATTTACAGATTGTACTTTTCCAGTTAGCCCATAAGGATCGGACACCCATATTCCAGGACCATACAAGCCTGTTACATGAAATGCGCCAAAGCCAAAGCAAGCCAACCCTGAGAGAAATAAATGAATTCCAAAGATCTTGGGCAAATCCAAAGAAGGTTTTCCGGTACGTTCATCAGAGAATATTTCTAGATCCCAATACACCCAATGCCAGATAGCTGCCAAGAAGCACAAGCCAGAAAACACAATATGTGCCCCTGCCACACCTTCGTAACTCCAAATACCCGGATTCGGTATAGTTCCTCCTGAAATATTCCACCCACCCCATGAATTGGTTATTCCTAAACGAGTCATAAAGGGTATAACGAACATACCCTGTCTCCACATTGGATCAAGAATCGGGTCAGAAGGATCAAAAACTGCTAATTCGTATAGAGCCATCGAGCCGGCCCAACCAGAAACTAGAGCTGTATGCATTATATGGACAGAAAGCAACCGACCGGGATCATTCAATACGACAGTATGAACACGATACCAAGGTAAACCCATGGAAATACCCCTTTTTATCAAATAAAAAAAAAAAAAAAAAAATGGACACTATGTAACTTTATCGCATTGAAAAGACTATACTATGTTATGTACCTAACCTTTTCAGTAGATTTTGTATAAGAAAGGGTTAAGATTTATTTCGTTCCATTGAAAATAACGGAACAATTTTGTTCGTAAGAACAAAGAGAAGCAGATCTATTCTATACTCGATAAGTACCAATACGCAATGGGGGTTGGGCCCCCCTTTTTTTTGTAGAATGAATGCGTAGATACTTGTTTATCATTCAAATGATCGACCCGCTCGTGAAAATTCTTTATTCATTCTGTCTTCTTCCGGAAATCTTCACCCAATCCATGTATCCAATTTATGTTTAAAATAGAATAAACAGAAAAAAATGAAGACAATAAATTCATTGGTACGTTTCCATATTAAAGTGAAGTATAGTACTTAACTTTTTTCTTTAATTTAATGCCCGTTGGTGTTCCAAAAGTACCTTTTCGGAATCCTGGAGAGGAAGACGCAGTTTGGGTTGACGTATAGTGCGGCTTGTCAGATATATTAGGTCATATGGGGTTTACCCGTTGTCTCCACCGATCGGGATATCCTCCGTTTCGCCCAAGAAATATTGATTGAACCATCAATTATTCGGAGCGTGAAGTGCAATTAGATCCATTTATATTGGGGATCAATATTATTAAGAATTTATGGTTAACTTGTAACGATAAAATAAAGTATCCAGGCTCCGTTCATAAAATATCAAATTGGTAATATATATAATTACTATTTGTATCATAAACATTCTTTGATTTATATTTAATTTATGCTTTCTATATATTATTAGGAGTGATCTCAAATTGCCATTGAATGGCGTAGAATAATAAGATGAATACTATGGAATAATTTGAGGGAAAGCATGAAATGAAACATAAAAAAAAAATAAAGAAGCGGTACTGAGATAATTTGCCCTATATGTGCAAATAGAATTTGGACAAATCTTTACCCGGAGTAGAACACGAACCTAAAAGAATTGAAAGGGCCCATTCAAGAACAAGAAAATGACATCGTGATTTGAATTTCGATGAAATAATACATCAATGAGAGGTTAGTTTAATAAGTTCAATAATTTTTTTTTGATAAGGAAGAGAAAGGGAACCAAAACTCATGTTTTTGAAAAATCGAAGAAAAGCCCTTCTTTAGAAAAACAAAAACCTGTTACAAAAAATAAATAAAGACTATAATTGATACATTGATTGATTTTTTTTTCGCAATTTTTTGAACCGTATGCATCCAAAGGTGCACGTACGGTTCCTAAGGGATACAATTTTGTCCTAATCAACCGACTTCATCGAGAAAGATTACTTTTTTTAGGCCAAGAAGTTGATAGCGAGATCTCCAATCAACTTGTGGGTCTCATGGTATATCTCAGTATAGAAGATAATACTAGGGATTTTTATTTGTTTATAAACTCTCCCGGCGGATGGGTAATACCAGGAATAGCTATTTATGATACTATGCAATTTGTGCCACCCGATGTACATACAATATGCATGGGATTAGCTGCTTCAATGGGATCTTTCATTCTGGTTGGAGGAGAAATTACCAAACGTCTAGCATTCCCTCACGCTTGGCGCCAATGAGTTAAAAAAAAAAAAGACTATGCCTTCGCCATATCAAATATAAATAATCGAATTAGGAAAAATTAAGTAATAATAGCATGGCACTTTGAGTTCGATATGAACAAACCATTATTGTTTTTTATAACATGAGATTTTGTATCGAGATAGTAGTATGAAATGCGATTTTATCTTATGTGTCGGAAGGACATTTTAGCGTCACAAATCATTTTTTCCTTATTTGATCATATTCAGAAAGACACTTTGGGATTGCCAAATCACAAACTAGATAAATATATAAATATCTAATATAAAGCAACAGAACCATCGTAGTATTTTTTACTCTTATGATAAAGAAGGATGGCAAATGGATTATTCAACGATCTGGCTGGATCGGATAGATTATATTTCTTCCCCTCTTCTCTGGAGGAGGGGGTTAGTAAATTCCATTGCAGAGCCGTATGCAATGCACAAAAGGTGCCTGTACGGTTGTTCAATTCTATTTTTTTCTTTTCTTCTTTTTTTATCCCTTTAATTTAAATTCCATCATGCGAGATAGAAGAACCATTCATGATGTTATCTCAATATCATCAGGGTTATGATTCACCAACCTGCTAGTTCTTTTTATGAGGCACAGGCAGGAGAATTTATCCTGGAAGCGGAAGAACTGCTGAAACTTCGCGAAAACCTCACAAAAGTTTATGTCCAAAGAACAGGCAACCCTTTGTGGGTTATATCCGAAGACATGGAAAGAGATGTTTTTATGTCGGCAACAGAAGCCCAAGCCCATGGCATTGTTGATCTTGTAGCGGTTGAAAATGAAAATACTTCGGATTTCGTATAAATCCATGATTCCGTTTTATTTTCGACCATAATTCGAATTTTACACGATTTAATATCTTATATTGAATCGAAATAATTAATAATCATAAATCAGGTTAAGATCGATCTAAACCAACCCATTCTATAATATAATTTTATATATCCGACATGCCAACTATTAAACAACTTATTAGAAACACAAGACAGCCAATAAAAAATGTCACGAAATCCCCCGCTCTTCGAGGATGTCCTCAGCGTCGAGGAACATGTACTAGGGTGTATGTGCGACTCGTTCAGATCATGAGCTCGAGCAAATGAGACAATTTTTCCAGTATCAATGATTAATACCAATGAATAGATAGAGTAAAAGAACACCATTTACTATCTAAAATGGGGATATATTATATACCCTTATTGTTTCTTGTATATTGTGTATGGAATTTATGGTTTTCATTGGTGCAAATCCAACCACCTCAATTTGAGATAAGAAGCAATTCTCCATTGGTAGCAAATGGTTATCCATTAAGCGGAGGAAATGGTATTATAAGGATAAGAAGCAAAACAAAAAGGTTATGCCCATATTCTTGAAAGAACGGACTAACAGGGTCAGCTACCTAGCCAACTTTCATAATTAAATGCCGTCACTGTATGGATAGCTCTTATTGTGAAAAGGCCTAATTACTGTATAATTAATGGGTAGAGCCAAAGAATGTTAACTATACAAGTTAACAATACCATTTGATTAAATGAGAGATGAGGCTCCGGCACATAGAGAGGGCCTCACCGTTTAAGAAGTAACCATAAAAACGAAGGAACCCACTATTTTTTTGTATAGTATTTGGTAGAATTTCTTAGTTCCAGGTGAACCAAATGTCTGGCCTGGAAAGAATAAAAATAAAAAATAGTGGTTGGGAAGGTCATAGTAGCAAAAGCCATTGGAATTTATATTTTATATATCGGAATAATCCGTTTTGTTATTAACCGACCGGGGGGACAAATAATGACTGAAAGAAGAGAATTCAATTAGTTATTCATTAAAGTTTAATTTGATTCAATGACCAGAGTTAAACGAGGGTATACAGCTCGGAGACGTCGAACAAAAATTCGTGTATTTGCATCAACAGGGGCTCATTCAAGACTTACGCGAACAATTACTCAACATAAAATGAGAGCTTTGGTTTCCTCTCATCGAGATAGGGGCAGGCAAAAGATAAATTTTCGTCGTTTGTGGATCACTCGGATAAATGCAGTAACTCGCGAGAATAAAGTATTCCATAGTTATAGTCGATTAATACACAATCTATACAAGGGGCAATTGCTTCTTAATCGTAAAATACTTGCGCAAATAGCTATATCAAATAAGAATTGTCTTTACATGATTTCCAATAAAATCATAAAATAAAGGAAATTATAAAGTAATATACAGGAATGATTGAACAAGAATTCCCCGGAGAATGAACTCCGGGAAGATAGAATAAACTAAATTGAGATAAAATTAAGATAAGAAAAGTAGTTAGGAATGAACGAACATGCTTCAATAAAAAAATTGCTTATCCCCCTTTTTTTGTTTCTTATAAGACAAGAATTAAACCTGGATTCCGGGCCTTTTCGAGCAAAACATCCAACTTGAATTCCAATTGGAGTTTTGAGTCAATTGAGGAATATGCCTATTTATTTCTGGCTCTAGGAGCCGCAGTTCTAGGGATCGACTCGGTTCTCTCAAATTGTTTCTCATTATTAAGAAAAGGTAACGAAGATAAAATACGAGCTTGTTTTATAGCAATAGTAATTAATCGTTGTTGTTTCAAGGTCAATTTATTTACCCGTCTAGATAATATTTTTCCTTGTTCACTAATAAATCGACTAATTAAACTCATGTTTCTATAATCAATTCGATCCCCCGAGACAATAGGGGGCAAACGCCGACGAAAAGAAAGCTTGGATTTACGAAAAGGTTGCTTAGATTTATCCATGGTTTATTCCTTATTTCTAAAATTCTATTTCTTTATTAATTTCAGATCCGGCCGAAGTAGGGTTTTATTTGTATAATTTATAATTTTAATATAATTTGTATTATATTATGATTATGTTATATGTTCTTCCTCTTTCTGCTCTTTGAGTTGGAATGGAAAGATTGCACATATGTTCCGTTCGATCTATTTCTTTATTTCCCCATGAATCGTATGCCTGTGACAATAAAGACAAAATTTTCTCAATTCTAATCGACTGGGTGTATTGTGTCGATTCTTTTGAGTAATATATCTAGAAATACCCGGCGATTCTTTATTGACACCATTTCGGGCACAACAACAAGTACATTCCAAAATAACTATGACCCTTACATCTTTACCCTTGGCCATGAACCCCCTTTGGATCGACTTAACTTTTCTTTCTTTTTTCGATCTGAAAATAAAAAGAACAAAAAATTAATAGAAGTTACTAATTTGAAATTAATTTTCTAAAGATTTCATTGTAATTAATATTAATTAATTGAATTAATTAAGAGTAATAATTAAAATTAATATAGATTGAAGATCTATATTTTTTTTATTTAATTTTATTTAAATATCAATTATATATTATAATATTATATATAATTTTAAGTAATACAATTTTTTTCTAACTCTCAATTATTCCTATACTAATACCAATATTTCATTTATGTATCTTCTTTACTGTGTTATGATTTCGTGGAGCCTCTCCTAGACTGGACCCGCATTTCCATTTCTGTTTTTCCAAATATAATTTTATTAGATCAACTTTTTGCTTGGGTTTAATACATTTTTTTTTTAATCACGTCACATAGAATTAAATCTCTAATTTTTTTTATTTTTTGCATATTAATAACTAGAATCAAAAAAAAGGAAATGACAAGGCGTCTGGGAATAAACGATTAATCTCTATCAATAGACCCGCTAAAGACCCAAACCATAGAGTACTTAGCACAGGTGCCGTGGAGAGATATGTTTTTATATCTCGCATTGAAAATCCTCCTTTTTATTGTTTATTGTAAAACATAGACATAGATTATATATATGAGCAGATGTCGTAGTTCAAGATCATTTGTATTTATTTTTATGCAGAATTCCTAACTAAAATGGATATGTACAATGAACGAGTCAATGTTCTTGTCCTTAAAAAAAAGCCTGAGTGTTATCGATAAATATTAATTTTTTCATGCGTTAGGTTTCAGATGTATATAATATAAATACAATATTTTAATATAATAAATAAAGTATAAAATCAAGAAGAAAATAAAAATGTGGAAAACAAGACAAGGATTTTGTACAATGACATTGTAAAACAATTTTTAAAAGGGATGTAGCGCAGCTTGGTAGCGCGTTTGTTTTGGGTACAAAATGTCACGGGTTCAAATCCTGTCATCCCTACCTATTACTTCTTACTAATGGGCAGTAACGGGAGATTACTCGAGATTGATTAAATTTTAAAATTGGCTATATAATCTTTAAATTTTTGCATACTATACTAGGTGTTTGCAAGATATTTTTGGGTACATAGAAATTCTTTTTTTTACAGTCGTATCCCCTGTCATAAAAAAGCGCTCTTAGTTCAGTTCGGTAGAACGCGGGTCTCCAAAACCCGATGTCGTAGGTTCAAATCCTATAGAGCGTGATGTTATGTCGAATCACATACAATAAAATAACTTAATAAACTTTAATTTGACCTCCTACTCCTTGAAAGGAGGTCAATCAAAAAATATATTATTCAATCAAAGGTCCAATTGATCACCACGTCTGTATTGTAAATATGCAGTTACGAATAATCCTGCCAAAGTAATAGGAATTAGACCTAAAACGATTCCAAATAAAAAAACTTCAATCATTTCTATTTTTTGTTTGAGAGAATAATAAAGAGAGGTAAGATCTATCCCTAAATATTAATCTGAATTGTTCGCGAATCTCAATAACCGAGAATTGGCAATTCCCGCGCCCGCGGGACTATGGAAGACCTGGCATTTAAGAGAAATACTTATTTTTATAAATTGTTCATTCAATTTATTTCAAATAAGTCGTATCTTGTTCAAACCAATCAATAGAGCTGGGGTTATAGTTGAAACAGCTAATAGAAAACCGAAATAACTAGTTATAGTAGACATGAAAGGGCTAAATTAGATATGTTCTTTTACTACATATGTTGATAAAACACTTACCTAAGTTTCAATTTTCCCAGATACGACAGTAAGAAAAACTATTGACAGTAGACAATATTAACTTAGTTCCATCTTAATTGATCAGTCATTATAGATAGCACTAAAAAAGATAGAATTACATAGTAGAAAAAATCGATTGCTCTGATGTGACATCAACCGGTCATGTGATTCCAAATCAACAGATTCATTGTGCAATTCGTGAGTTAAGTGAAAATAATAAAAACTCTATCGTATAACTAAAAAAAAAATTCAGTCATTTTTGAATAAAAGAATAATTGGATTTTAAAATAATTTCAATTTGAATCATTTATTTTCAATAGGATTTAATCCACTTTCTTTTCGATCGGACGGCCCAGGCCCGATACCCCCTTTTTATTTATTTCAGGTCCAACTCAATTTGAAGATGAGCAACTTCCAGTATCCTTTTAGCTTCTACACTCTGTCTTTCCATATCATAATCATAGAGTTCTAGCTTTGTAGTTCAGTCAAGAAATAACTTTGCTTTGGCAACAACGGTTGTTGCATCGCCAATATTATGTA